TGAATAAAAATTCGATTGACCATTTAGTATAATTGCTATGCTTAGTGTGTGACTCGTTAGTTTTTTCTTTAGAGTTTAGGGTTGAGATTAAAAAAAAAAAAAAAATAGACTAACCCCTAATATGAACTTAGTAACCATATAAATTAATAACCAACTTATTGCTTCGTATTGTCAAGATCCCAAGAAACAGTCACTATATGGGTGGATCGATCATATAGTTGTAGCAACTGAAATTTTTTCCATAAAAAAGAAATCTGATTATGGGTTGTGAAGCAAAAATAAAGGGATGTGGATAAATGGAAGGATGATAGAAAGAGAGAACAAAAATATCAATGATATATGATTCCAATATGTATGGTCTATGAATCACCTCATAAAAGGCAGTGTGATAAAGCATTAATACTGATATAATCAATACTGATATAAATATATATATAAATATATAAATGAAATATAAAAAANATATATATAAAAAAAAAAAAAAATAATAAAGAATAAAGAGCCTCGGGTTAATAAAAACTGAGGAGATTGACTCGGGAACGAATTTTGCCGGAAGCTCCATTGCAGAGTTCAGGCCTAACCATTAATGGAGAAGCTATGGGAACGACGAAACCTGTGACTGCATAGGATTCTATTGAAAACGAATCCTAATAATTCATTGGGTGGGATGGCGGAACGAACCAAGAAAAAATTTATTTATTCTGAGAGGTGTCATGAATTGACCCTACGAATGAAAGAGTCAATATTCGCCCGCGAAACCTTTATTTATTGGATTACAATTTTTGGCGCGATTCGATAGAGGTAAAAATAAGGATTCATTATATTATACGTTATATTCTAAAAAAAGAAGCATTTTTTATATTTTCTATATCTAATAATATACACGTCCAGCTGTATATTTTGTATATACATCTTCCTTTGTAACAAATTAAATATGTAACAAATTAAATATCAATAAATGCCATTCATTACTTATAATTACTTATATTATAATTTATTATTATTATTTATTATTATAATAAATATTATAATAAATTTATTATTATAAATATGATAATTATAATTATACATGTGTATCTGTAATATTATTGAATCGTTTCATTCGCGAGGAGCTGGATGAGAAGAAACTCTCATGTCCGGTTCTGCAATAGAGATGGAATTAAGAAACAACCATCAACTATAACCCCAAAAGAACCAGATTTCGTAAACAACATAGAGGAAGAATGAAGGGAATATCTTGTCGAGGCAATCATATTTGTTTCGGCGGATACGCTCTTCAGGCACTTGAACCCGCTTGGATCACAGCTAGACAGATAGAAGCGGGGCGGAGAGCAATGACACGATATGCGCGTCGTGGTGGAAAAATATGGGTACGTATATTTCCCGACAAACCTGTTACAGTAAGACCTACGGAAACACGTATGGGTTCGGGAAAGGGATCCCCCGAATATTGGGTATCTGTTGTTAAACCGGGTCGAATACTTTATGAAATGGGCGGAGTATCAGAAACTGTAGCCAGAGCAGCTATTGAAATAGCTGCGTGCAAAATGCCTATACGAACTCAATTTGTTATTTCACGATAGGGATGTAGAACTAAACAAAAGGGATATTGAGGATGAAAAAACAACCGCAGGTTTATTTTTTTCTGGGCGGACAATATTTCTTTTTTTCCTTCATCCTTTGCATTGAAATAACAGATTAAAATAAAAAATATATGATTCAACCTCAGACCCTTTTGAATGTAGCGGATAACAGCGGAGCTCGAGAATTGATGTGTATTCGAATCATAGGAGCTGGTAATCACCGATATGCTCATATTGGTGACGTTATTGTTGCTGTAATCAAAGAAGCAGTGCCAAATATGCCTCTAGAAAGATCAGAAGTCATTAGAGCTGTAATTGTACGTACATGTAAAGAACTCAAACGTGACAACGGTATGATAATACGATATGATGACAATGCAGCGGTCGTCATTGATCAAGAAGGAAATCCAAAAGGAACTCGAATTTTTGGTGCGATCGCTCGGGAATTGAGACAGTTGAATTTTACTAAAATAGTTTCATTAGCTCCCGAGGTATTATAAATACTAGTAGATGACACTATGATATAGTGGGCTATCTGAAATAGATCAAATTAATAGATTGTGTCTCACGCATATACTTTTTAAAATTTAATAATTCAAAAAAAAAAAAACAAAGAAAAAAGAAAAAAGGAAACATGTTGATTATATCAAAATTAGGGGGCACAAAAAATTATAGTTCGTTATGGGTAGGGACACTATTGCCGATATAATAACTTCTATAAGAAATGCTGACATGAATAAAAAAGGAACGGTTCGAATAGCATCTACTAATATCACCGAAAACATTGTTAAAATACTTCTACAAGAAGGTTTTATTGAAAATGTTCGGAAACATCAGGAAAATAACAAATATTTCTTGGTTTCAACCCTGCGACATAGAAAGACTAGGAAAGGAATATATAGAACCGTTTTAAAGTGTATCAGCCGACCCGGTTTACGAATTTATTCCAACTATCAACGAATTCCTAAGATTTTAGGTGGAATGGGAATTGTAATTCTTTCTACTTCTCGAGGTATAATGACAGATCGAGAAGCTCGACTAGAAAGAATTGGAGGAGAAATTTTGTGTTATATATGGTAATCCTCCTCCTCTGGTATCCTAATTTTATCTCTAACTTCCCATTTGTGAAATAGAGAGGAAAAGTGAGTTATATACCTCTTCCTTCATTAGTTGATACTTCAAGGGGGTTACCTGGAATGAAAGAACAAAAATTGATTCATGAAGGTTTAATTACTGAATCACTTCCCAACGGTATGTTCCGGGTCCGTTTAGATAATGAAGATCTAATTCTAGGTTATGCTTCAGGGAGGATCCGGCGCAGTTTTATACGGATACTACCAGGAGATAGAGTAAAAATTGAAGTAAGTCGTTATGATTCAACCAGAGGACGTATAATTTATAGACTTCGCAACAAAGATTCGAACGATTAGGTGATTTTTTAAACATTCCTTTCATAGGGACACAATTCGAAGTTAAAAAAAAAATATTCAAGAAACTTATTTTCCTCAAAAGAGTAGATTCAGAATTAAGGTAAGGAATAAAAAATATGAAAATAAGGACTTCTGTTCGTAAAATTTGTGAAAAATGTCGACTGATCCGTAGGCGCGGACGAATTATAGTGATTTGTTCCAATCCGAGACATAAACAGAGACAAGGATAATCTTTCTAAAAAAGAACTTTCTTTTCTAAAGGGGAGGACCCATGTAAGAATAAAAGATCTGTTTTAACATGAAATGGATATCTCCGTATCTTTTCTTTCTGTATATTTCTGACTCATATTTATGAGATGATAAAATATGACAAAAGCTATACCAAGAATTGGTTCACGTAGGAATGGACGTATTGGTTCACGTAAGAATGGACGTAGAATACCAAAAGGAGTTATTCATGTTCAAGCGAGTTTCAACAATACCATTGTAACTGTTACAGATGTACGAGGTCGGGTGATTTCTTGGGCCTCCGCGGGTACTTCTGGATTCAAAGGCACAAGAAGAGGTACACCCTATGCTGCTCAAGCCGCAGCGGTAAATGCTATTCGTACAGTAGTTGATCAGGGTATGCAACGGGCAGAAGTTATGATAAAAGGCCCTGGTCTCGGAAGAGATGCAGCATTACGAGCCATTCGTAGAAGTGGTATACTATTAAGTTTAGTACGTGATGTAACACCTATGCCACATAATGGGTGTCGACCTCCTAAAAAAAGACGTGTGTAGAAATAAGAATTAAACGGATTTCAAGAGAAATAAATGATTCAATGATCTGATCAAATATTATAATAATACTTATTATAGTATGGTTCGAGAGGAAGTAGTAGGATCCACTCGAACACTAAGGTGGAAATGTGTTGAATCAAGAGTAGACAGTAAGCGTCTTTATTATGGTCGTTTCATTCTGTCCCCGCTTATGAAAGGTCAAGCCGATACCATAGGTATTGCCATGCGAAGGGCTTTACTTGGAGAAATAGAAGGAACATGTATCACACGTGCAAAATCTGAGAAAGTAGCACATGAATATTCTACGATAGTAGGTATTGAAGAATCTGTACATGAAATTTTACTAAATTTGAAAGAAATTATATTGAGAAGTAATCTGTATGGAGTTATAGACGCATCCATCTGCGTCAGGGGGCCTAGATACGTAACCGCTCAAGATATCATCTCACCACCTTACGTGGAAATAGTTGACACGACACAACATATAGCTAACCTGACGGAACCAATTGATTTGTGTATTGAATTACAAATCAAGAGAGATCGCGGATATCGTATGAAATCCGCAAATAACTCTCAAGATGGAAGTTATCCTATAGATGCTGTATCCATGCCTGTTCGAAATGCGAATCATAGTATTCATTCTTATGGGAATGGGAATGAAAAACAAGAGATACTTTTTCTAGAAATATGGACGAATGGAAGTTTAACTCCTAAGGAAGCACTTTATGAAGCTTCTCGTAATTTGATTGATTTATTTATTCCTTTTCTACATGCGGAGGAAGAGGACATTAATTTCGAAGAAAATAAAAACAGGTTTCCTCTACCCCTTTTTACCTTTCAAGATAGATTAACTAATCTAAAGAAAAACAAAAAAGGAATTCCATTGAAATGTATTTTTATTGACCAATCAGAATTGCCTTCCAGGACCTATAACTGTCTCAAAGGGTCCAATATACATACATTATCGGACCTTTTGAGTAACAGTCAAGAAGATCTTATGAGAATTGAATTTTTTCGAATAGAAGATGTAAAACGGATATTGGACACTCTACAGAAGTATTTCGCAATTGATTTATCTAAGAATAAGAATAAGTTTTCATTTTAAATCCATTGTAATTATTTCATCTTCTTTTTATAATAGAAAAAAATTAGAAAGAAAAAAAAGAATAAAATTAGTTTTTAATCTTTGGCACGATCCGTATTT